TCCGTTCAGAGAATACCAAATTGGAAACGGTAAGAGTAAAGTAATAGAATGGGAGTGTAAATTTAGTAATATAAAGATTAAGTAATATAAATATTAAATATAAAAAATAGAATAATATAGACTCTAAAAAGATACTATATACTAAAGATATAAAAGAATAAATATATAAATATATATATCTAATAATTAGATAATATAATAATATTAGAAATTTAAATATGAAATAAGAGATATTAAATAAAGAATATAAAAATAAGATATAAATCTAATTAAATTATTAAGAAATTATGAAATTCATTAGTAATTAAATAGAATATAATATAACTTACTATAATAGAACTTCTCATAATCTAATCTATTATCTATTATATATATAGAATATATGATGATTACACGATTACCACTTGTATCATAGTCTATTCTTAGACTTACTATAGGGAAAATCTCAAACTGCCTACCAATGGAGTAGTATGATGAATACATCGAATAGTTTGGGGAAAGGTATGAAACGAATTGAAAAAAAAAAGAAAGAAGTGGTACTGAAATCATTTGCCCTATATGCGCAAATGGAATTCGGGCAAATCTTCCTCCGGAGTAGAACAAGAACCTAAAAGAATTTAAAGGGCCCATTCAGGAACAAGAAAATTACATCGTTATTTGAATTTCGATGAAACAATACATCAATGAGAAGTTAGTTCAATAAGTTCATAAAATTCTTTTTGATTTTCTACATTATAGAATATAGGGAAGGGGAAGGAGGCCAAAACTCATGTTAAAAAAGAAAATAGAAGAAAAGCAAAACGCTTCATTAGAAAAACAAAAATCTGTTACAAAAAAAAAAGAAGAAATAGGACTGGAATCGACACATTGATTTTTCTTTTTCACAATTCTTTCGAACCGTATGCATCCAAAGGTGCACGTACGGTTCCTCAGGGGTACAATTTTGCCCTAATCAACCGACTTTATCGAGAAAGATTACTTTTTTTAGGCCAAGAGGTTGATAGCGAGATCTCGAATCAACTTGTTGGTCTCATGGTATATCTCAGCATAGAAGATGATACTAGGGATCTTTATTTGTTTATAAACTCTCCGGGCGGATGGGTAATACCAGGAATAGCCATTTATGATACTATGCAATTTGTGTCACCGGATGTACATACAGTATGTATGGGATTAGCCGCTTCAATGGGATCTTTCATTCTGGTCGGAGGAGAAATTACCAAACGTCTAGCCTTCCCTCACGCTTGGCGCCAATGAGTTTTTATTTGAGAAAAAAAAAAAGAAGACTATGCCTTCGCTGTATCGAATATGAATCCAATAAAAAAAAGAAAATCAAATAAAGAATAAGTAATAATAGCATGGCACTTCGAGTTCGATATGAACAAACCCTTATTGTTTTTTTTCTAACATGAGATTTTGTATCGAGATAGTAGTATGAAAGAAGGGTTATTCCCAATTTGATCTTCTGTGTCAAGAGTAAATTTCAGCGTCACAAACCCTTTTTCTTCCACACCAGAAGTCTCTTTCTTATCTTTATGTTATGAGAGAAAGAGTCAAAAAAAAATGGAAAAAATCATTTTCTCCTTCTTGGATCGTATCAAAAAGAAACTTTGGGATTGCTAAACCACAGACGAGATAAATAGATAAATATATAAAGCAACAGAACCATCATAGTATTTTTTTTTTTACTACTACGAAAGGAAGGGTGGTAAATGGATCATTTAACGATTTGGATCGGATGGGTTCTATTTCTTCTTTTCGATAGAATAAATTCCATTGCAGAGCCGTATGCAATGTACAAAAGATGCCCGTACGGTTGTTTAATTCTATTTTTCCTTGTTATTTTGATTCCCCCTTACTTTAACCCAATCGTGCGAGATAGAGATAGAAGAACCGTTCATTATGTTATATCAATATCATCAGGGTTATGATTCACCAACCTGCTAGTTCTTTTTACGAGGCACAAGCAGGGGATTTTATCCTGGAAGCAGAAGAACTATTGAAGCTTCGCGAAACCCTCACAAAAGTTTATGTACAAAGAACGGGCAACCCTTTATGGGTTATATCCGAAGATATGGAAAGGGATGTTTTTATGTCAGCAACAGAAGCCCAAGCTCATGGCATCGTTGATCTTGTAGCGGTCGAAAATGAAAATACTGGGGATTTCGTATAAATATAGAATTCCATTTCTAAATTCGAATTTTCCGTGTGAATAGAAATCATTCATAATCATCAACCATCAGGTTAAGATCGATCTAAGCCAACCCGCTCTATTCTATCTAGAATGAGATTATATAGACACAACATGCCAACCATTAAACAACTTATTAGAAACGCAAGACAGCCAATAAGAAATGTCACCAAATCTCCCGCTCTTCGAGGATGTCCTCAGCGTCGAGGAACATGTACTAGGGTGTATGTGCGACTCGTTCAGTTCAGATCATGAGTTTGAAGAAATGCAAAAATTTTTTCCAGTATCAACGGCCACTACCAATGAATTAGGATAGATAGAGTGGAAGACGGCCATTTAATTGACTATTATCTAAGAATGAAGATCTATCGTCTACCTATTATGTTTTATGTTATGGAATTTATGGTTTCTATTGGTGCAAATCCAATCACTCCGTTTGGGATGAGAGACAATTCTCCATTGGTAGCAAATAGTTATCCATTAAGCGGAGGAAATAGTCTTATAAGAGGCAAAAAGGTTATGCTCCTATTTTTGAAAAAACGGACTAACAGGGTCAGCTACCTAGCCAACTTTCGGAATTAAATGCCGTCACTGTATGGATAGCTTTTTTGTGAAAAGGACTATTACTTTCTAATTAGAATTGAAAAAAGAATTCTAATTGAAAAATGGATGGGTAGAGCCAAAGAGTGTGAACTATACAAGTTAACAATAAGATTCGATGAAATGAAATAAGAGGCTCCGGTGTATAGAGAGGACCTCACCGTTTCAAAAGTTGCCATAGAAACGAGGGAACCCACTATTCTTTTTTATTTAGTAGCAGTTGAATTTCTTATTTCCAGGCGAGATACCTGGAAGGGAAGAAAGAAAAATCGTGGTCGGGAAGGTCATAGTCGCAAAAGCCATTGGAATTTATATTTTATATATCGGAAGAATCCGTTTTGTTATTAATCGACCGGAGGAAAAGGATGACTGAAATAAGAGAAATCAATTAGTTATTCAAGAAAGTTTCATTTGATTCAATGACCAGAGTTAAACGAGGATATACAGCTCGGAGACGTCGAAAAAGAATTCGTTTATTTGCATCAACCTTTATAGGGGCTCATTCAAGACTTACTCGAACGACTACTCAACAAAGAATGAGAACTTTGGTTTCCTCTCATCGAGATAGGAGCAGGAAAAAGAGAGATTTTCGTCGTTTGTGGATCACTCGGATAAATGCAGTAACTCGTGAGGATAGGCTATTCTATAGTTATAGTCTATTCATACACAATCTGTACAAGAGACAATTGCTTCTGAATCGTAAAATACTTGCGCAAATAGCCCTATCAAATAAGAATTGTTTTGATATGATTTCCAATAAGATCATCAATCCAAAATAAAATACAAATCAAATAAAGGGAGAAAAGAATCTTAATAGTTAATAGAATCTACTATACAGGAAACAAGAATGATTGAAACAGAATTTCCCGGAGAATGGACTCCGGGAAGATAGAAGAAAAAGAGATTAAGATTTGAGTAGTAGGAATAAACGAACATCTTTCAAGAAAAAAAAAGATTTCTTCCCCATTTTTACTTTTTTATAACACAAGAATCAAGGATTCTTGTTTTTTTCGAGCAAAACATTAATCTGAGCGTGAGTTCCAATTGGAGTTTTGAGGAGTATATCTATTTATTTTTGGTTCTAGGACCAGTAGTTCTAGGGATCGACTCCACTCTCTCCAATTGTTTCTCATTATTACGAAAAGGTAACGAAGATAAAATACGAGCTTGTTTTATAGCAATAGTAATTAATCGTTGTTGTTTCAAGGTCAACCTATTCACCCGTCTAGATAAGATTTTTCCTTGTTCACTAATAAATCGACTAATTAAACTCATGTTTCTATAATCGATTCGATCCCCCGATCCGATTGGGGGTAAACGCCTACGAAAAGATCGCTTGGATTTACGAAAGGGTTGTTTGGATTTATCCATGGTTTGCTTATTCCTTGTTTGTTTATTCCTTATATATAAAATAATCTAGAAAATACAATTCGATTTTTTTTCTTATTCATTTAAGATCCGACCAAAATAGGATTTGGTTTGTATTATATATGTTAAGATGTAAAGTTCTTACTCTTCCCGCTCCTTGGAAAAATCACACACGCATTCTTATTTCTTTATTTCCCCATGAATCGTATACTTTTGACAATAGCGACAAAATTTTCTCAATTCTAATCGATTGGGTGTATTGTGTCGATTCTTTTGAGTAATATATCTAGAAATGCCCGGCGATTCTTTATTGACACCCTTTCGAACACAACAGGTACATTCCAAAATCACTAGAATTCTGATATCTTTACCCTTGGCCATGAACCTCCTTTTCATTTTGGATCGACTTCGCTTTAGAACTCTACTCATTTTCTTTTTAATCCGAACCAAATACAAAAGAAAATAAGAAAGAAGAAGAAAATAAAAAAATCTATATTCTAATATTCTATATCTATATTAATTATTAATAAAAGTTACTAACTAGAAATGGAATTTGTCAATATTTTCTTTTTTGAATTCATTAATAGAAGAATCTTAAGAATCTAGTAATAATTAAGTAATACAATTTTTTCTAACTAGGAATTATTCCCATCCTAATCTCAGTATTTTCTTCTTTCTATGTTAGAATTTCGTGGAACCGCCCCTAGACTGGATCCACATTTCCATTTCTTTTCCCCCAAATCCTATCGTAGATTCACTGTATTTTGACTGAGGTTCGATACACTTTTTCTTTCTCTTTCTTTGATTAGGATAGGAAAGAAAAAGGGAGCGAAATTGGAGCCATGTTACGTAGAATTGTATCTCAAATCTTCTTCATTTCTTCACATATCAATACAAGAATTCAATCAGAATTAAAAAAAGGGGAATGACAAGGCATCTGGAAATAAACGATTAATTTCTATCAATAGACCTGCTAAAGACCCAAACCATAGAGTGGTTAGCACAGGTGCCGTAGAGAGATATGTTTTTATATCTCGCATTGAAAATCCTCCTTCTTCTATTTTATATTTTTTTTTTATTTATTTTTCTTGTTTATTGTAATTCTTTATTTGTATTGTATATTGTAATACATATATAGTCCTAGTTCGATATTCTAATACATAGATCATAGATAACCCGATCTTGTAGTTCAAGATCATTTGTTTTTGCGCGAAATGAGATTAGAATTAGGAATTACTAACTAAGATGCATATGTACAATGACCCAGCAGATGAGATTTTGCCGCCCCCTAAAAAAAAAAAAAAAAAGAATGACAAGAACATTCTCTACCTATCTATATAGATAGAGGAAAAAAGAAGGCTGTGGAAAACAAGACATGAATTTTATACAATGACACTGTACAACAATTTTGAAAGGGGATGTAGCGCAGCTTGGTAGCGCGTTTGTTTTGGGTACAAAATGTCACGGGTTCAAATCCTGTCATCCCTACCTATTCTTTCTCCTATGGACAGTTACGAGGGATTCATTGAGTAAGATCGGGTAAAATTGGACATAATCTTTCATTTTTCATTTTTACGTACTATATGTACGCAATACCCCCAAGGGGGTAAAAAAATCCTTTCTTTACAATCGTATCTACTGTTATAGGATATAAGAAAGCGCTCTTAGTTCAGTTCGGTAGAACGCGGGTCTCCAAAACCCGATGTCGTAGGTTCAAATCCTACAGAGCGTGATTCCGTTTATGTTATGTCGAATTACAATGAAATAACTTAACAAAACAAAGTAGAATTGCAACTTAAATTTGACCTCCTACAAGGAGGAGGTCAATCAAAAAAAGAGATGTTACTCAATCAAAGGTCCAACTGATCACCGCGCCTGTATTGTAAATATGCAGTTACAAATAATCCTGTTAAAGTAATAGGAATTAGACCTAAGACGATTCCAAATAGAAAAACTTCAATCATTTCAATTTGTTTTAGGGAATAAAAAGAGAGGGAAGATCTATCCCTAAATATTAATCTGAATTATCCGTGAATCTCAATGACCGGGAATTGGCAATTGACGCGGGAAGGAACCATAGAATACCTGAAATGAAATATTCATAGAGGCTTTGATTTTGATTTTTGTAAATTTTTATTGAATTTCATTCATTTCAAATAAGTCGTATCTTGTTCAAACCAATAAATAGAGCTGGGGTTATAGTTGAAGCAGCCAGTAAAAAACCGAAATAACTAGTTAGAATAGGCATGAAAGAGCAAAATTAGATATGTTCTTTTACTACATATATGAATAAAACATTTACCTAAGTCTCAATCCAGATACGACGGTAAGAAAAACTAATTGAAAGAATTCGTTTAGTTCCAATTGAAAGTTCTTGATTCATCAGTCATTATAGACGGGCACTAAAAAAAAAAGAGAAAAGATAGATAAGGTGATATAGGTAGAATAAAGGGATTCATCGGCTGTGCCATTGACCGATCCTGGGATTCCGAATCAACAGATTCATTGTGCAATATTCCAACTATTTCAGTTTAAGTCATTTTGTAATAGAATAAAAGAGAATTGAATTCGAAGATAACCTACATTTTGATCATTTCTTTTTCAATAGATCTAAGGGCTTGATATTCTCTTTTACTTTTTTCATTTGAACTCATTGGATTCAGTACAGTAATATAATAGATAGGTTGCCCATTAAATTTGGAAAGAGGAAAATTGCCCCACGATCTATCAAAAAAAGAAAATATGAACCCCAAAAGGGTTTATATATTTCATATAACATATAAAGGAATTGTATGAATATAATGAGATCTTTCAATCATGATATCTCTTATTAATTATTATAAATTATTAGAGCCCATCCATTCAAGATCTTTACTTTCTATTACTATGACGAAGCCGCTAATGAAAACCTTACTTAATCTTATATTCTATTCTAAGTCTAAGGAAAATACATTTATACATAGACAAGGAAGATATAGCATTTCCTTTCGGTACTGATCGAGGCTGCGTTGCTACGCTAGAGGAAGGATAGCTATACTGATTCGGTCTACTCTAAATACACCTTTGGTACAAAATTGACGATCTCACAAAGATTCAGTATCAGTAGTTTGAGATTTACTGATTCCATCTTTCACGGAATCGGCCCGCCTTTTTTTTGAACGTACAAGAATTTGTGGAGCTCAGCATGTCTGGAAGCACGGGAGAACGTTCTTTTGCTGATATTATTACTAGTATTCGATACTGGGTCATTCATAGCATTACCATACCTTCCCTATTCATTGCGGGTTGGTTATTTGTCAGTACGGGTTTAGCTTACGATGTTTTTGGAAGTCCTCGGCCAA